GTAGTTGTGGGGCTGGCATCTTTTTTTCGTTTGAAGGAATTAGTTATTCGTCTAGTAACAAGTAAGAGTATTAAATTATATTTGCTAAAAGAAAGAAACCAAAGAATTAACTAATTGTCATCACTAATGGTGATGCGCGCATTATTGTTGTATTAGCCCGGGCCCTTTCTTGACCGAACTACAAGGATGAGGCTTTATACTCTGGACAAATAAAATATAGAACCAGAACCTATAAAGCAAAAGATAAAAAAAATGACTAGTCTTAGAATCTAGTTGAACCAAAATAACGATTTTATTTTTCGAGTGATCGGGTGAGAACTTTTTCTTCTCATTCATTCAAAATATTTTGTGAATGAACCTATTACGGAATCTAACATGTAATGAGTGAAAATGAAAGTCAAAGTTGGATAAGATTCCTCTTTCCTCTAAAATAGAAAATAGATTCGATACAATTCCAAAATAAAAGAAATGATCAAAATAGAAATCCTTTTCGAACTTTATTCCTTAATGATTCAAAAAGAGTTTCAATTGTTACTGAAGTTACACAACCCAGTTCTTATTATTCGTTGCTAAGTTAAGTTGATAGGTCCTCAAAAAAGCTGTTGATTGCAAGCACAGAATGGGTAGATGTCGTAGATGATGAACCAATATCTTTTTACATGCTTGTTACTTTCTCTTTTTTAGTAATGTCTATTGTCTATAATGAGAGATGAATCAAAAACTTTCAATTGGTCTTTTTGTTTATCTCCTCCTTTTTTGTCAAAATGGAAACTTAGGTAAGTGCTTTTTTCTAAACATATGTATAAAAAGACCATATTTCATTTAGCTCCTTCATGCCTACTATAACTAGTTATTTCGGTTTTCTATTAGCGGCTTTAACTATAACCTCAGCTTTATATATCGGGCTGAGCAAAATACGACTTATTTGAAATTCATATTTGAACTGCACAAAACGTAGAAAAAGAAATCTTTCTGCGAAATTCTGTGTACTCTATAATTACTTACCGTATCAATTGAAAATTCTTAGTCATTGAGATTAATGGTAATTCGGATTAATATTTAGGTATAAATATTACCTCTTTTTTCTCCTTTCAAAGAAATTGAAATGATTGAAGTTTTTCTATTTGGAATCGTCTTAGGCCTCATTCCTATTACTTTGGCTGGATTATTTGTAACTGCATATTTACAATACAGGCGCGGCGATCAGTTGGACCTTTGATTCATTAACCTCGCGTTTTTTGATTGACCTCCTCCTTTCGTTAATATCCGGGAGGTCAAAGTCAGATTGCTGTTCAAGGTAGTGAAGCTATTTAAATCTAAGAAGAACGGAATCGCGCTCTGTAGGATTTGAACCTACGACATCGGGTTTTGGAGACCCACGTTCTGCCGAACTGAACTAAGAGCGCTTTTTTCTCAAAAAAATAAGACTGGAAAGAAAGGGATTGGATTCTTTTTGTAAGCTCAAGACATCTTTTATGTATAGAAAAGAGAGTATCATAAGAATGAAAGATTCTATACGTCCAATTTAAATCGATTTCACCGAATCCACCGTTACTGCTCTAGGGAACAGTAATAGGTCGGGGTAGGGATGACAGGATTTGAACCCGTGACATTTTGTACCCAAAACAAACGCGCTACCAAGCTGCGCTACATCCCTTCAATTAGCCTACAGTATCATTGTAGAGAATTCTTGTCTTGTTTTCCACATTAGTTTTTTATTAGATATATCTATCTAGACAATTTCTCTGTCCCTTTCGTTTTTTTGGTCTCATTTAACATATAATATTAATCTAAATCGAATATTAATAAAATACTTCGATCCCTATGAAAGATGGAACGGAACCCGTCGGAAAATGAAATGAGTATTTTTGGGAAATGCTCGGGAAGAAAAGGACGTTTTTATGTTATGTTTTAAGAAAAAGATTTACTGGATCATTGTACATTTCCGTTTGAATTAGGGATTCGGTATACTATTAGAGTACAATGAGAAGTGGTACTTAACTACATATGCATCTGATCAGATATGTTTATGTATTACAAAAAAATGAAGGGGGTTTTTCAATGCGAGATCTAAAAACATATCTTTCCGTGGCACCGGTACTTAGTACTCTATGGTTTGGGTCTTTAGCAGGTCTATTGATCGAGATTAACCGTTTTTTCCCAGATGCGTTGACATTCCCCTTTTTTTCATTCTAGTTATTGGCGTGGGAACTAATAAAGAAGATTATAGATTAGAGATACAATTAAATATCTGTCACTAATCCGTCTCCCCCTCTATTTCTCTTTTCTCTTTTTTCTAATTAAAAAAAAAGGGAGGAAAGAGAAAGAAAAAAGTGGTTTGAACGGCTGTGGGACTCGGATTCAAATCCTAATTCTATAATAATTTAATAAATAATAGAGGAATGGAAGTAGAATATAAAATGCGGGTCTAGGAAAGAGTATTATCCAAGATACTTAAACGAAATACTGGACTGTCATTTTTAATTTCGTTTATAAATCTTTGTATCTTATTTTAATAGATTGATTGCAGCAAAATTTGTCAGAATTTGATTTCAAGTGAGGAACATCTATTTTTTTCTTTCTTCGTCTTCCTTTCGTATCGAAAGGAGAAGGGTTGAGTAAATTAAAAATCCAAAGGAGGTTCATGGCCAAGGATATCCGAATAACGATTATTTTGGAATGTACGACTTGTGTGCGAAAGGGTGTTAATAAGGGATCAACAGGGATTTCCAGATATATTACTCAAAAAAATCGGCATAATACGCCTAATCGATTGGAATTGAGAAAATTCTGCCCATATTGTTACAAACATACGATTCACGGGGAGATAACGAAATAGCTCGAACCGAGCGCTTGCACTCCCTTGAGGAGGGGGAAAAATAACATTCGAATTATATAATTAGACTGTTATAATTAATTTGAAGCTAATTTAAATAGAAATCAGAAATCAACCAAATCCTTTTTATTTTTATGTATTCTAATTTTAGAGATCCAACCGAAATAGTTAGAGATCCAACCGAAATAGGATTCTCGGTTTAAAAGAATAAACTAAACAAACCATGAATAAATCCAAGCGACCTTTTCTTAAATCCAAGCGATCTGTTCGTAGGCGTTTGCCCCCGATCCAACCGGGGGATCGAATTGATTATCGCAACATGAGTTTAATTAGTCGATTTATTAGTCAACAAGGAAAAATATTATCTAGACGAGTAAATAGATTGACCTTGAGACAACAACGATTAATTACTAGTGCTATAAAACAAGCTCGTATTTTATCTTCGTTACCTTTTATTAATACTAAGGGGACACAATTTGCGAAAAACAAGCCGACCGCGAGAGTTAGAAAGAAATATAAGAAAGGCAGAAAGAAATATAAGCCAGACGGAAAGAAAGATAAGTCGACCGTGAGAGATGAAAAGAAATAAAAGGCGAATGCGCGAGACAAAAAAATAGGCTTACTCTTTCTCAAAATTCACACCCGAACTCAAAGGCAGATTGATGCTTTATTCGAAAAATCCGACAATCCAGATTTGATTCTCGTGTCATAAGACAAAAAGAAATAAAAAATCGGGTAAGAAGTCAAACTCAAAATTTTGGATTGAATGTGTTGATTCATATTTCTTTTGCTTACTTTATTTTATCATATTTTCTTCATTTTGACCCCCCTTTCCCGGAGTTCATTCTCCGGGGAACTCCATTTAAATTACTCCGGCAGATTCCTTCCAATTTACTTCTGATTTTAGGATCTCATTGGAAATCATATAAAGACTATTTTTATTTGCTATCGCTATTTGGGCAAGTATTTTACGATTAAAAAGCAACTGGCTCTTGTATAGATCGTGGATTAATCTGCTATAACTATAGTATACCCAGCCTTGGCGAATTACTGAATTTATTCGAGTGATCCACAAACTACGAAAATCTCTCTTTTGCCTATCCCTATCCCGATCAGACGAAGCCAAAGCTTTTATTTCTTGTTGAGTCATAGTTCGAATAAGCCTTGAAGGCCCTCCCCGAGAGTTTGATAGCGTTTTTTTTCTACGTCTCCGAGCTATATATCCCCGGCTAGTTCTGGTCATTGAATATGTAAAAATGAAACTTTTCCGAATAACTAATTGATTTCCTTTCTTTCAGTTATTCTTTTTCCCCTTCCTAGTCTATTAATAACAAAACGGCTTTTTCCAATGTATAAACTCAAAATTCCAAGGGCTTTGGCTACTATAACCTTCCCAACCACGATTTTTTCTTTTTTCTAGGCATTTCACCTCGAAATCTGAAATTGTATTCTACTAGGGATTCAAACTAGAATAAGAAATATAAATTAGAAAGAAATAGTGGATTCCATCGTTTCTATAGTTCCTTCTTAAACGGTGAGGTCTTCTCTATACACCGGAGCCTTTAATTTGATTTAATCAATGTTATTGCTAACTTGTATAGTTCACATTCTTTGGCTCTACCTATGACTTTTCCAGTAACTAGGTCTTTCACAACGAGATCTACCTATACAGTAACGGTATTTAATTATGAGGGTTGGCTGGGTAGCTGACCCTGTTAGTCCGTTCTTGCAAGAGGGCGGCCCAATCTTTCTGTTTTTATCCAGATTTCCTCCGCTTAATGGATAACCATTTGCTACCAATGGAGAATTCTTAAATTGAGATGATTGGATTTACACCAATGGAAACCATAAATTTCATACACAATGAAAGGCATATGATCAATTTTCGTATTTTTACATAGTAAATAGAGTTCATTTTTCCATTCTATCCTATTCACCGGTACTGATCTTTGATACTGGAAAATTGTTCTCTTTCCTTTGTTCTAGCTCATGATCTAAACGAGTCGCACATACAACCTAGTACATGTTCCTCGACGTTGAGGACATCTCTTAAGAGCGGGGGATTTTGTGACATTTCTGATTGGCTGTCTTGCATTTCGAATAAGTTGTTTAATAGTTGGCATGTTGAATCATATACATAATGGGATGGTTTAGATCAATCCTA